ACAATCTAAATATCTATAGAATAAATTAGATTAGAGTTGACAAATAATGAATACCCATATTATACTTTAGTAGTATCCAATAGAAATCTAAATGGGGCGTGGCCAAGTGGTAAGGCAACGGGTTTTGGTCCCGCCATTCGGAGGTTCGAATCCTTCCGTCCCAGAGCATATTCATTATGTTGGAATAGAATAAAGATTTTGGTGAATGGGTAAAGTCTAATGTTAGCTGGAATTTCTTTCTTGTTTCTGATTTTTATCTTTTATGCACGAATCATATCTTTTTTACACAAACTGAATTGAATCGAGTTCAAATGACACGCAGATGTAATTGACTATATTTCTGATCCGGGTAAATTGGGAACAGAGTTTGAATTCCAAATCAAAAAAGGGGATCTTTTCATCCTATGTCCAATCCCATCTTGTTTCTGGAAGTTAGTTATTTAGAAAAACATTCCGTCGCATATTGATTTTCTATTTTATCAATATTTGAATTTTTAAGGATCCTGTCTATTATTCCCCATCCCGTAAACTAACTTTTTTTATGAATTTTATATAGATTTCTTAATTCTAACTATTTTGGCACTAATGAAATTCATTCAAAGTCAATAGAATTAATTCTTAATTCTCCCAAGGGGTTAGACTCAAATAAAAATAGGAGCAACTTAATTTGGACTTGTTTGGGTTTGTACCTAGCCAGTCCGCATCCCAGATCATAATTCCCATTTTGATTTCTCTTATGCCCCATTAGCCCCGTAGTACACGGGGGGCGGATACATTAACCGAAGGTATTAAAATTTCTGTGTCTGTCTGAATTGTATTAACAAAAATTAAACAAAAATCAAATTATATATGTAATTATACATCGCCCGATGTATTTTCTTTGAATCTCGCCTTTTAAGTATTTCGTGTTTGGCCCTAATAACTAATAAATAATTGTAAATTTATGTAACAGTTAAGAAGGGAGCGTTTTCTATCTTTTATTATCTTTTATTCACTTTCTATTCTATTATGTATGGCAAGATTCGATTAACGAAATCTTGCTGAACTACACAGCTTAAACAAAATACATAAAAAATGAGGAAATGTTTAATATTTAACGTATATGTATCCTTCTATTCTTGTGAAAAAGGGTTTTGATCCCCTCGATTTGAAATTTGGAAATTGAAATATTTAACCCTAATCTATTTAGATTTAGAGTTAATCTATTATTAATATAAAATTGAAATTCTTTTTAATTTTTAATTAAGAGGACTTGCTAAAACTTCTTCAGAAACCTCTTTACCGATTTATAGCTATATTCTTTACCGATCTATAGCTATATCTATATATAGAATCTATATTCTATATTCTAGAAGAAAGGGTATAGATTACGATGTCTACGAACCAATGACTATTCATGATTCCATAATTGAATCAATTCCATACTGGTTCCAAATTAGAGAAATGTTATGGTAAAACTTCGTTTGAAACGATGTGGTAGAAAGCAACGTGCGACTTGAAGGACATGATCCATTGTGGATTCTTTCTTATATCCACCATTTTCGATTTCTATAGGAATGAAGGTGCTCTTGGCTTCGACATCCGTTGGGAACCTAACTAGTCCACGATGGAGCTCGAGTAGAAAGTATTAATTCATTTCTCAGGATAAGAATCTAGGGTTAATGCAAATCAATAAATTGGAGCAACTTCGTGAATATATCTTCGATATAGAAATCGAAGGGATCCCATTCGAGCAAGTTTTCAATTCAAAAGGAAAATTTGTTGGAATTAATCAAACCACTTCGATCCAAAGTGTATCGCGCGGGAATCAATTGTCCGTAGGATTCTTTGATAGAAGGAAATCCCCAAAAGGGGTATGTTGCTGCCATTTTGAAAGGATTAAGAAGCACCGAAGTAATGCCTAAACCCAATGATTTAAAACAAAGATAAAGGATCCCAGAACAAGGAAACACCGTTTTAATCGTCTCACTAACTGGGCCAGACTTAAGGATCCAAATTGATTTTAACCGAGACAAACAAAAGCAAAAAGGGGGTAAAGACCACTCAATAAATGAAAGATTCTCTTTTGAATTATTTGAGAGTTATCTAACTTGAGTTATGAGTACGAATGGTTTCTTTTTCATTTTTAGGAAAGAAGAAGAAAAGACTTAAACCCTAGTCTAATTGATTTGATGATTTTATAGAACCTTTTGTCATTTATGTAATTTATTCGAATCCATACCATAGATAAAACTTCAAATCCAATTCTTTTTTCTCGAGCCGTACGAGGAGAAAACTTCCTATACGTTTCTAGGGGGGGTGTATTGTTTATCTACATCTATCTCAATGAGTCGTCTATCGAATCGTTGCAATTGATGTTCGATCTCGAAGAGAAGGAAAAGATCTTCAGAAAGTAGGTTTTTATGATCCGATAAAGAATCAAACTTATTTAAATGTTCCCGCTATTCTCTATTTCCTTGAAAGGGGGGCTCAACCCACAGGCACTGTTCAGGATATTTTT